ATTTATTAAAAATTAAACTTATTGAGAAGTAATTCGCGGGATCATGCACATTTTCTTAGTTATAACGAAAAAAAAGTGCAGTTGGTTGGATCCAATCTATTCTTTGAAATAAACAACTCGCACACACTCCCTTTCCAAAAAAAACCAATACACCTAGCACTACACTTAGATTTATTGGATTTGTTGCTAAAATATCGGTATTAAACCCGAAACTTCCGGCGGATGGCCAGTAACCCAAGCAAAGGAAAGAATCGGTTATATTTTTCATATGATCTCATCTCCTCTTATGGATAGACTAATTCTCTTTCTAGGATTCCTATTTTTAGATTTTTCTTAGTTTTTATTTTATATGATATAATATTCTATATATATATAGAATATTATTCCCATTCCTTACTATTAATCCATATTAATTATTAGTACCATATTAATTATTAGTAATTCTATTAGTAATTCTATTAATATAATAATCTTAATATAATAATAAGTATTAATATAATAATAAGAATGTTATAATATAATAAATATGTTATAATAAATATATTAAATATTAAATATATTTTAAATATATTTATTTAAATATATTTATTTAAATATATTTAATATTTGAATTGGTCCGTCAATTGGAAGATTCCCCATAAGAATGATACTTATTAGAATTAGATACCAGTTCTTATGTAAATTGCAAAATCTCTAGTTTTCAACACTTTCGAAAAACTTTCTAAAAAAAGGGGGGGGGTTGATTGGACTAAAAAAGGGAAGGAAGAAGGCGAATCAGTATGTTAATTCCTCACCCTTAAATCAGTCCTTCCCTGTGTTCTTGTCGGAACGAATAAATTAGTGTAGGAGCGAAATCTTAATTTCATTCGAAAAAGCAAGAGCAGCAAAGCAAGTCCACGGAAAAACGAATATTTATATTTATTTTTCTATTTTTTTTAGGATTAAACAAAAGGATTCGCAAATAAAAGCGCTAATGCTACAACCAGCCCATAAATTGTTAAAGCTTCCATAAAAGCCAGACTAAGCAATAAAGTACCCCGTATTTTTCCCTCTGCCTCCGGTTGTCGCGCAATCCCTTCTACAGCTTGCCCTGCAGCAGTGCCTTGACCAACCCCAGGTCCAATAGAAGCAAGCCCGACGGCCAACCCAGCAGCAATAACGGAAGCGGCAGAAATCAGTGGATTCATGATAAGTTCCTCGCACCCCAAATAAAATAAAGAAAAGAAATAGTTAATGATATAATCAACCAACAAATTATGACTTAATTATTCAATTACTAAGATTTATCCAGTCGAAGTAATTAAGAATTCCGAATTGAAATAATAATATTTCTTGAACTATCCGAATTACTTCGATATTTTTTTTTTCGTTTCTACACACGTAGTTTTTTTTTTTGAATCCATATAACTTTTGTTCTTATCTTACCTTAATTTTTTGAACTATTCTTTGAATTCTTCGTTCTTTTTCTTGATTTAATTTATTTAGTCATTCAATATTCAATTCACAATTAGAAATGAAACGGAAGGGCTTCCTTTTTTGAATCCCTATCTAAATTTACAGTAGTAGCAGGGCAAATTTAGATATATAGTTAATTCATATATAACTAGTTAATATCTAATATCACATATACATATGTTTCTTCCATACCGTAAACCAATTAGTCGTGTCTTAGATTCAATCGGATTCGAGAATCATTCTTTGAAACCAAACCTCTAAAAAAAAAATAAAGAGTTGTCTTATATCGATTAGATTATATACACCTAGTTCGACCCCCCCTCACTCCTACTCTATTTTTTTTTAATCTCGGTTTTTTTGAAGCCCTTTCTTCCCTTTTTTTATTATCCCATATGGATATAATCAATCTAAATCAATTCGTTAGACCGAATTATTGCATAGAAATATCGGAATTTGAGTGATCTAAATAGAATTTGATTTTTTTATTTATGAAAATTTTCTTTTGGTCAATCGTTGAATTGGATGTGAATGAAAAGGGACTCTATTCTAGTTCTATATAACATCTTTTTATCACACGTCGTAAACGCAGCTATCATACTTATAGCTCCTAATATCTAATATACTAATATATCCTAATCTAATAATATATATAATCGAATCTAAAAAAAGAATAATAATAAAGAATCTAATACAAATTTTTAATATGTTATAGTTATAATTGAATGAACAAAACAAATACAACAATACAAAACAAAAAAAAAAAGAATATAGATTGGAGGAAAATGGAAATTGGTCAAACAAAGAGTATTTTTAGGAAAAATAGGAAAGAGATCTATCTAAAAGATCTTTTTCCTATTTTTTTTTTACAATTCCCAGGTAATCTTTTCCATTTTACTATTCCATATTACACTAAATCGTATACTTATTTTATTTATACCTTTATGCATCTTTCTGGGGGGGGGGGATAAACCTTTTATTCAAAATTTTCAAAATATCTTTTCTTTCTATTTTATATATTTATGTTCTCTAAGTAGATTATCTTGAGCCGTACATACATTGCGATGGGCTAAACGAAAAAAAATACTATTTCGAAAACTAGTCAATGATGGCCTTCCATGGATTCACCTATATAAGCTGCAGCTAAAGTAGCAAAAATAAGAGCTTGAATACCACTTGTAAATAATCCAAGGAACATGACAGGTATAGGAACTACTAAAGGTACTAAAGAAACAAGAACAACAACTACTAATTCATCAGCTAATATATTTCCAAAAAGTCGAAAACTAAGCGATAAGGGTTTTGTGAAATCTTCTAAGATGTTAATCGGTAAAAGGATTGGAGTTGGTTGGATGTATTTACCAAAATAAGCTAATCCTTTTTTTGAAAGACCCGCATAGAAATATGCTACTGACGTAAGTAAAGCTAATGCAACAGTAGTATTTATATCATTTGTGGGTGCAGCTAATTCCCCATGAGGTAACTGTATGATTTTCCAAGGCAAAAGAGCCCCTGACCAATTAGAAACAAAAATAAATAGAAACATAGTTCCAATAAATGGAACCCACGGACCATATTCTTCTCCAATCTGAGTTTTGCTCACGTCTCGAATGAATTCAAGGACATATTCAAAGAAATTTTGACCGAAAGTGGGAATGGTTTGCGGATTTCGAACAACTAGAATGGCTGAAACTAATAAGATAGCAATTACAACCCAAGAAGTAATAAGTACTTGGGCATGCACTTGGAAACCCCCTATTTGCCAATAGAAATGTTGACCTACTTCCACAGCCGATATATCATATAATCTTTTTAATGTGTTGATGGAACATAATAGAACATTCATATTGCCCTCTAAAAGAAATAGAACTTGAAAGGGAATTATTTTGATTCAACCATCTCCTTTTTGACTTGTCTACTTTCATTTTCTATTTTGAATACCGACTAATCGCATAATATTTCCGTTTGTTCTCTTTATCTTTTTCTTTTTTGCGCGATTTAGTAATAGTATAGTAACCGATTCCATAAATCTATGAATCCCCCCAACCAAATCAAATAATTTATTTATTTATCTTATTATGAATCAAGAATTTCGTATAGAGCTAGAACGACCCTCACAAATTGCAAATACTAATTTGTTAAGAATTAATCGGATTGAAGCTATAGCATCATCATTAGCTGGAATCGAAATATCGGCGAGGTCTGGGTCACAATTTGTATCGATTAAACAAATCGTTGGAATTCCCAAAGTGATACATTCTCGAAGAGCTGTATATTCTTCTTGCTGATCGACAATTATTACAATATCGGGTAACCCCGTCATATATTTAATGCCGCCAAGATATGTTTCCAAGTGAGATAATTGTCTCTTCAAGATAGCAGCATCTCTTTTTGGAAGACAGTTGAGTCTCCCCGTCTTTTGTTCCGTTCTCAAGTCCCTGAACTTATGAAGTCTCGTTTCTGTAGTATACCAATTCGTTAACATACCGCCGAGCCATTTTTTATTAACATAATGACACCGAGCTCTTATTGCAGCCCTCGCTACTGAATCAGCTGCTTTTTTTTTGGTACCAACAATTAAGAATTGTTTTCCCCTACTTGCTGCATCAAAAACTAAATCACAAGCTTCTGATAAAAAACGAGCAGTTCTAGTAAGATTTGTAATATGAATACCCTTACGCTTTGCGGATATATAAGGTGCCATTCTAGGATTCCATTTCCTAGTACCGTGGCCAAAATGAACTCCAGCTTCCATCATCTCTTCAAAAGTTATGTTCCAATATCTTTTTGTCATTTATCCCCCCCCCAAAAAAAATTGAAAAAAAGAGACTGAAATATAAATAAATAAATGTTCCTATGGAACCTTCTCTTCTACCGAAAATTGGTCGTTGATACATGATCAGGCCATTCATTTTTCTCTATTTATTATTTTTTTTATTATCTTATCTTTTATTACCAAAAAAAATCAAATGACCGCGTTTAAAGAGATGAATCCGCTCTTAGGAATCATTAAATCCTAGATTGCTCTCATGTATCGCATAAATTCTTTGAAATTAAAAAAAAAAAAATTCTCTGTGGTGGAACAAAATATCTCTCATTTTTCCCTCGAATAAATTATTTTTTTTTGTTTCCAAGGTAATCTTGTTATGTTGCCTCGGCCTTGAATGGTACATTAGTCTTTTGAATCCGGTACCAACGGGTATCATTCCCCCTAAAACAACATTCTCTTTCAGACCCTTCAACCAATCGATACGACCCCGGAGAGCGGCTTTTGCTAAAACTCTAGCAGTTTCTTGAAAACTTGCTTCAGATATGAAACTTTGAGTATTCAGAGATGTTTTTGTTATTCCCAATAATAGAGCTCGGTAACAAATCGCTTCTTCCAGGGCACGCCCCGTTCGTTCGGCTCGCAACAATCCAATTAGTTCGCCGGGTAAAAAAACATTAGACATTCCATCTTCTGAAACTAAGACTTTTGATGTTATTTGACGTACAATAATTTCTATATGTCTATTATGGATGTGCACTCCCTGGGATCGATAAACTTTTTGGATTTTATTAACCAAAGAAATACGACTTTGCGCTATAGTTAGCTCAGCACCAATCAAGAATCCCCAAGGAATGCCGAGAATTCTTGTTATACGCCCGTTCCAAGCGTCAATTCTCTTTTCTAGGTTCATCGATATTGAATCAATCGAGCGCACTTCTAATACCTGTTCTACTTTTGGAAGACCTTGTGTTATATCACCAGATCTCGATTTTTCGTATATAAATGTAACTAATATATCTCCTTCATAAAGGATTTCTCCATAATGGCCATGAACAGTTGCTCCTGGAGTCGCCAAATAAGGGTTAGCTGATCTTATTACTACAGAATCCATTTGAACAGTTAGAATTTGACCCGATTTTAGATGTGGTCCATTTTTAGTTTGAGCTATACATACATTTTCACAAATAAATTGTCCAAGACTAATTATTGTAAACGTTTTTTCACAATAATTATGATGGAGAAAATACCAATTCAAATGGAATGGATTTAAAACGATGTTACTGCATAGATCGGGCTTATAAATTCTTTCGTTTTCGTCCATTAAATAATATTTTAATACTTGAAAAGTTTCCTTTAATTTGTCAAGTTTCAAATTTGGATTCATTTTACCATTTAATAACTCATAATCAGATCTCGATAAATCCAAATTTGAAACTTGAAGTGCTATTCCTAAAGGGCCTAACGAATTCTTAATTGGAATTATAGGATCTCTTTTCAATTTATTAATCCCTTCTTTTATCCCATTGTGATATTTTCCATCGTTGAATAGTCCCATTTGAAAACAATTATATGATGACAAAATTATCAAAGATCGGCATTCCTTATTTCTATTCAACAACATACGAATAGTTCCGTGATTTTGGCTAAGTGATTGTTGAATTTTTGCCTTGGAATAAATAGAATAAAATGGATTGATATTGGTCGGATGCGACTCATTATCCGAGATCAATCCTGAACCGGACAGATCATTCCTTTTTCTGGAATACGAAATATGGGATTTCACTAAGTCAATTCTTAGGAAATCTCCAATCAAACCATTTGTACTTACTTCAACAAAAGAAGCGCGGGCCTCTTCTATCGAAGAACTTTTTTTGTCTTGATCCCAATTCAAGACTAAACAAGTCCGAACTAATTGAATCCTTGTGTCAGAAATTCCCCAAATAGATTTTCCATTTCCATAAAGAATATAATTGATAACTTTAAGTTCCAGATTATCCCTTTCCTGGAACAGATCTTGGGGGAAAAGTTTTACTAAATTGATACCGTCCGCTATTTCATATAGAATTACGGGTCGAACCAAAACAAAATACTTTTTCTTGGTAGTTGTGATCCATTGGACATAGATCCAATTTTTCTTTTTTTTTGATTCCTTAGAATTTTTTTTTTTTACCGTTGTTCCGGGTGGTATCAAGATGGCACTGTGTCGGGATATCTTATCCATCTCTCCAGGAAAATAGATATTCCCAGAAAATATTTTTAATTCAATCCTTTTTTTTTTCTTCTCCACTCGGACCAATCCGCCTACTCGACTTCTTATATTTAAAGTGATTGGTGTATCTACTCCAACGATACTATTGTTCCGTACCATTATGGAAGAAGATTCAGGTAAAATATGCACTTCCTCGGGAATGAAAAAAAATCGATCTACTTTGATTTGGTATTTTGGCTTAAATTCTTTGACTCCTCGATACTCAATTAAAAAATCCTCTTTTTTAAAAATGGAATGAATTCCTATAGTCCTATATTTAGTAATTCCCGAACTCTGTGTTCTGTATTGAGGATCATCAAAATAAGCAAGAATACTATTTCTACGAAAAATACCATTGATAGGTATTTCAATCGAGATACCGGAAGGGAACATTAGTTCTTTGTCTCGTTCTTGAATCGATTGGAATGGAAATGGAATGATGAATCTATTTCTTCGCCTCTTTGCCAATAAATCTGAAGTATCGTGGAAAATAGCAGGATGTATAAAATGACAATGATCCATACATAGGATTTGATTAAATACTGAATAATCCGGAATCCTCCTTTCTTTTTTACCAGAAGGATTGAAACTAAAGAATTTATGTCTTACTTGATCATTACTTACTAAAGGGTTAGAAATATTTCTTTCTCCAGTAGAAAGAGAATGAATATTCATTTGATCTTGATCCTTGCGGAGTGAAAAAGAGACTGCACCGGATCTGCACGACCTTCCTGATAATATCCATAAATGACTTGTTTTTGGTAAGATATGCACATTACTATATGTAAATTCGGATGCATGGTACACATCGGTACTCCAATGCATTTCTCCTTCTGAGTCAGAATAAATATGTTTTCGAACCTTTTCTTTCAAATTCAAAGTGTATGTTCCCGCGCGAATCTCAGCAATCACTTGTTCTGATTCTACATATTGATCATTTTGAACTAATAGAAAACTTTTTGGTGGAATAGTCACGTTATGTATAATATCGTCACTTTCAATAGTTACATACAAGTCTATATAACATAGA